CCATCTTTTTTATCAATATACAGTTTCTTCTACACATCCATCTCCAATTAAAAATAAAGAATAATTAGGATTCATTTTTTGAATGAATCAGATCAAAAGTTCAATCATAAAAAAACTCATTCATCTTTTCCCGGATTCGGTACTAATATATTTTTAACATCTAATTAGATCGGGAAATCGTTCCAATAAAGGTAAAGAACATAAGCTCGTTTCTTTTTGACTTGATCAGAATTGGAGCCATTGGGCTCTATCCATTTATTCAATAGACTCAGCTAAAATTCGGAAATTTCTTTTTTTTTCTTCTTCCAAAATTCAAAACAATTTTTTAGAACTGTAATGGTTGGATAAGATCCAAAAAATTCTACTTTATTTACTTTCAATAGTAAAAATCAATAAAATAAATATAAATAATAAATAAATTGAAAGATTTAAAGAATAAAATCCTTTTTATTACGACATGCTGTTTTTTCCTATTCATCACCTTTAAGGATCAGTCGCGGTCTTATAGACTCTACCAAAAGTCTGGACGAATTTTTTTCTTCATCCAAATGTGTAAAAGATCATAGTCGCACTTAAAAGCCGAGTACTCTACCATTGAGTTAGCAACCCGTATAAAAAAAAAAGAAGAGAGGTATATATGATCGAAATCAAAAATTAAATCAATTTTATTGCATAACTCTGTTAAAACCATAAATGAGTAACAGAGAGATCAAAAATTCAATAAAAAAAATTGAAATTCAATTACTAAAATTGAGAAATCGAAATCCATTCCTTCCAATCAATCAAAATGAAAAATTTGAAAAATCACCTTTTTTTGATTAAAAAAAAAAGATGTCTTAATGATGAAATACAAACCTACTGTTCGAGTAAAGAAACAATAGAGAACAGAATAAAAAGATCTATTCATCTACGATCAAATTGTATTTGATCAATACAATATTGTATTGATCAAATACAATTTGTCAATAGTAATAGTAATATTGAGAAAAAATAAATAAATGCCAATAAAATAAATACAAAAAAAAATAGAAAGAAAAATAATGAAATTATTTATATTTTCAAATTTAATTATATATATTATTATATATAATATAATAATATAATTATATTCTATATATTTTGTAGAATCTTTTTTACAATATTATCATACATTATTTATTAATGTCATCCGATATTTAGGATACCTAAAAACCTAAAAATTTTGATGTATCCTATACAAAAACAAAAAGTTCTTGTATAGGATAGAAAAAAATTGAATGACATCCCATTCTCCTATCAATTGAAAAAAATAATGTAATTGAAACTATTACAGATACTAGTCCTTCTCTCCTACTTAACCTACTTAAATAGTATCTAAGTATCTATATCTATTTTTTCTATATCTATTTTTTGATTTTTAGATTTTGAAATTTCGTTCTTTCCTTGCTTTGATTAACCCAAACTTCTTTCTTTAAAGAATTCTGTCCTTCTTAATATATCATGAACAGTTTTTGTAGGTTGAGCACCTTTTTCAAGAAAAAAAAGAATAGCAGAAACATTTAAATAAGTTTTTTTATTTATTGGATCATAAAAACCTACTTTTCCAAGATCTCTTCCTTCTCTTCGGGACCGAGCATCAATTGCAATGATTCGATAGATGGCTCATTGGGATAGATATAGATAAAAAAAGTCTCCCTAGAAACGTATATGAAATTTTCATCTCATACGGCTCAAGAAAAATAATTCAAATTTCTGTATAGAATGTAAAATGGACTCAGAAAATCATGAATTATACTATGATTCAAATAGAGTTCTTTTTCCTTTTCGTTATATAAAAAAATATCATAATATTTTTTTTACTCATGACTCAAGTTAAATAAAAAATTTTTAGAAAGTTCATAAATCCTTATGAAAGAATTTCTTGAGCTGTCTCTAAACTCTTTTGTTTGTTTTATCTCTAACCTTTTTAGATTTGTCAATTTGATCGAATTACACTGTTGAGATAATTTAAAAAAGTATTTTCTTGTTCCGGAATCCTTTCTTTTTTCTTTTTGGAATCTTTAGGTTTAGAAATTATTTTGAAGACCTTTATTCCTTTCAAAGGGAAAGCAACACCCCTTCTTTTTGATTTCCTTCTTTATAAAATAAATACGAAGGATTCATTCCCGTTCCACCTTAAAATCAGAATAGTTTTACCAGTTTCCAAGAATTTCACTTTATATTTTTTTTTTCTTGTTCGAATTGTATTTTTTTCTGATTCTGATACTAAGATATACTTACAAAATTGGTCTAAATTAATTAGAATTAATTGAATTATCACTAACCCTAGATTCTTTCCCTTGTTTGATAAAAAAATCAAACTTCGAGCTCCATCATGTACTGTTTACGGACAACCTAATAGAAATTAGAAATTGGCTTTTTGAACAGAACAAATTATGTCGAGCCAAGAGCATTTTCATTACTATAGAAAGAAAATGGTGGATGTAAAAATCCACAGAAAATTATGTCCTTCAAGTCGCACGTTGCTTTTTACCACATCGTCTCAAACGAAGTTTTATCATAACAGTCTTTTATTTTTTTGAAAAGTATGGAATTGATTCAATATGGAATCATGAATAGTCATTGGTTCAACCGATATATAGTTCATATTAATTATGAACTGGGAAATTAATAAAAAATTCTCCCTTTTTTTGAATCAAATTCACTTAATTTGTTTCTTGACTCTATTTCCAGTAACACACGTATACGATTACGACGTATATTGCCAGAGAGATAACCCAGAACGATTTGAACTTAGGAATAAGATTTTTCAAATTCCGTAGAATAGCTATTATGAAATCAAAAGTCTGCAACAGAGAAAAAACTTGTTGTTGAGTAAATTTCAACAGTTTTAATAACTCAAAACTCTTCTCTCTAACATTTCTTTGTTATTTTCTTAATATAATATTTTTTTCTCCTGTTTATGTATTTTTGAATTGAATGTAAATTCAAAATCAAAAAATAGAATAATCTTTTCTTATTCAAGTTCGAAACGTTTCGTGATCTTCAACCAATTACGTGCTTCAATATAATTACTTGGAGTGAGCGCTATAGCTTGTTTCCAATACTCAGCAGCTTGATTGAACCAAACTTCTGCAATTTCAGAATCGCCTTCTAAAATGGCCTGTTCTCCCCGGTCGGAATAGAAAATTCTTTCCCTTAGAACTGTACTTGAGAGTTTCCTACCTCATACGGCTCAGTAATCTATTCTTTTGTTTTCTATCCTATCCGTATTTTTTCTATATTGGCTAATTCAATTTCTCTTGATTTTTTCTATGATAAGGTTAATCATAAAAAAACAAAAAATCAGTTGATTACAGTAAGTTTCAAACTCTAATTTTCTTAATAAGAAATTAGTTTTTTCTTTTCTTCCCACCTTCAGAAGAATAAAGCAGATAAAGCTCATATATTTTTAGAATTTTCTGAGAGGTAACTATCTCCTTTTTAATAGGAAATCGCTATAGAATCTTTGAAAAAGAATTTTCTCAATCAATAAGAAAAAGAACTTACTATCTTTGGGATCTAATCCTACACCGCTGCTTAATATCTTAGTAGATCAACTCTATTACATAAGTGGATTTCTAACTTAATGTCCCTTATTATGACATAAGTAAGCAGTTATTAAATTTATCGACACAGTAGCTCGCTAAGTGATTTTTACGGTGCTTTCTCTATTAATTTGATTTTTTATCCATAGAAGTAGAGGCTATGTTTTTTTTTTCTTCCTATTTTAATTCTAATGAAGTCTCTTTATTTTGAAGTCTCTTTATTTCTACAGCTGAAAAAAATCGTTGTTTTTGACGATTTCTATGTAGAAATCCTATTTTTTCTAGTATCTACTAGCTAATTTCTTTTTTTTCTATAGTAGAGATAGTCGCACGTAATGACAAATCACAGCCATATTATTAAAAGCTTGTGGTAAAAAAGGATTTCGTTCTAGTGCTCGAAAATAATATTCCAAAGCTTTTGTATGTTCTCCATTGCTTGTGTGTATAAGGCCTATGTTATAGAGTATATAACTTCGGTCATAAGGATCCATTTCTGGTCGCGTAGCTTCATAATAATTCTGTAAAGCTTCTGCATAATTTCCTTCGGATTGAGCCAACATTCGTTACGGTCGTTCATTCTATTGAAAAGATCTCCGTTCCAGAACCGTACATGAGATTTTCATTTCATACGGCTCCTACTTTCTGTCCATAATATTGAGTAAAAAAATCTTTAGCTTGGAAGGAATTAAAATCCACCTATTCTCATCTTTTTATGAACTGAAAGAAGCTAGTATTTTTACAAGAAATCTCTAGTAAACCTTCTCATCAGAGGTTTTTTCTTAACATCAACCAATCATATTACTACTACATAAATCATATTACTACTACATATTAGTAGTAGATAAAAAACATAACTCCAATAATTTCTTTGTTCTTAACGCTTTTTTTTTCTAAGAATTAGTCACTTCAACGATCTTTGATGGTTATATGGGTATCCAAAGTACGAATGAAATGGATGTTTGTTGTCCCAACCATTCTTGTTAGTCCCGATACCTATAAGGAAAAGGGGTATTTCGAACAAAGTTTTTGTTTTGTTGATTTCTAAGTGTAGTGCTTTTTTCCTATACTTAGTATGGTATTTAGTAGAGACTCTACGAAATAGAGGTCTAATCTTTCGCTCAATGCTAAAATTAATGATTGAAGCATCTGAGATTGCATCAATCGAGGATACACGACAGAAGGGATTGATTGTTCTACCCTCACAAACTTCACCTTCACCAAGCGCAGGTTTCTTTTCATTACTAGGTTTTTTCTATCCCGCAACACGTTTTTCTTGCAAGACTTAACTACATACAGGCTAAAAAAAATAAGAAAAAAGAATCAAATCGCACCATCTCTGTAATAGGTAAATGCCTTTTTTTCTCCTGAAGTTGTTGGAATTATTCCCAACAAGATATTGGCTACAATTGAAAAGGTCTTATCTATAAAATTCCC